ACGGGATTGCCTGATATTGTAATCATCGTCGATCAGCAAGAAGAATATACGGCTCTTAGAGAATGTATCACTTTGGGAATTCCAACCATTTCTTTAATCGATACAAATTGTAATCCCGATCTCGCGGATATTTCTATTCCAGCAAATGATGACGCTATAGCTTCAATTCGATTCATTCTTAACAAATTAGTATTCGCAATTTGTGAGGGTCGTTCTAGCTATATACAAAATTCTTGATTAATAATAAGATAAATAAATCAAATTTTTTTTTGAGGGAGGGGCTCCCTGTATTTCGATTTATCAAATCGGTTACTACTACTGAATCATACAAAAGAAAAAGAGATAAAAAACTGGGGATATTGTGTGATTAGTTTAGTTGGTATCCAAAACTAAAATATAAAATTAAAGTAAATTAAGTAAAAAAGGGGATCTTGAATCAAAATAATTTAAAGTTCTTATTTCTGTCAGAGGGCAATATGAATGTTTTATCATGTTCCATCAACACACTAATAAAAGAAGGGTTATATGATATATCTGGTGTCGAAGTAGGCCAACATTTCTATTGGCAAATAGGGGGTTTCCAAGTCCACGCCCAAGTCCTTATTACTTCTTGGGTTGTAATTGCTATCTTATTAGGTTCCGCAGTTATAGCGGTTCGCAATCCCCAAACCATTCCAACTGACGGCCAAAATTTCTTTGAATTTGTCCTTGAATTCATTCGAGACGTGAGTCAAACCCAGATTGGAGAAGAATATGGTCCATGGGTTCCCTTTATTGGAACCCTGTTTTTATTTATTTTTGTTTCTAACTGGTCAGGAGCCCTTTTACCGTGGAAAATTATCCAGTTACCTCAAGGGGAGTTAGCAGCACCAACGAATGATATAAATACGACGGTTGCTTTAGCTTTACTCACATCAGTAGCCTATTTTTATGCGGGTCTTAGCAAAAAAGGATTAGGGTATTTCAGTAAATACATTCAACCAACTCCAATTCTTTTACCCATTAACATCTTAGAAGATTTTACAAAACCCCTATCACTAAGTTTTCGACTTTTCGGAAATATATTAGCCGATGAATTAGTAGTTGTTGTTCTTGTTTCTTTAGTACCTTTAGTGGTTCCTATACCTGTGATGTTTCTTGGATTATTTACAAGCGGGATTCAAGCTCTCATTTTTGCCACTTTAGCTGCGGCTTATATAGGTGAATCTATGGAGGGTCATCATTAACTATTTTTTATTCGTTTTTAGGTTAGCCCAATTATATAATAGTTAGTTTACGTTATGTAAGAAACACTTGTATATGTGATATTTGATATTGACTAGGTATATATGATTTAAAGATCTATATAATCTGTCCCACTACTTTTGTGAATTTCGATTTAGATAGGGATTCGATTAGAAGTTCTTCCTTTTTATCTGTGAATTGGCTGAAAAAAGTGATAAAAAAAAGAATGAATAATTCAAAGAATGGTTCACAAAAAATAAATGGCATAAAAAAGTCGTATATATATATATAGTATGAATTTTTAAAAATCCCGTGGATAGGAACTAATATCAAAGTAATTCTTTGATTCAATAATATTATTATATTATTTCAATTTAAGTTTTTGGTTTTTTTGGCTGGATGAATCTTAGCGATGACTTAATTAAGTCCTAAGTCATCGGATGATTGTATCATTAACTATTTCTTTATTTTGGTGTGAGGAACTTATCATGAATCCACTGATTTCTGCTGCTTCGGTTATTGCTGCTGGGTTGGCTGTTGGGCTTGCTTCTATTGGACCTGGAGTTGGTCAAGGTACAGCTGCGGGTCAAGCTGTCGAAGGTATCGCGAGACAACCTGAGGCAGAAGGAAAAATACGAGGTACTTTATTGCTTAGTTTGGCTTTTATGGAAGCTTTAACAATTTATGGCCTGGTTGTAGCATTAGCGCTTTTATTTGCGAATCCTTTTGTTTAATCCTATAAATAAGAAAATTCTGGATTTTTTTCGTAGTTTTTTTTTATTCTATCAAGATTTAACTCCTACAATTATTCATTGAGACAACAATCCTTGGGAAGGACTAATTTGAGGATGGGGAATTAGTACATCGATTCGCTTTCTTCCTTCCCCTTATTCTTTTAGTTTAATGGAAACTTTTTTTTTAGGAGTGTTGCGAAAAACGGAGGTTTTTTGAAATTGACATAAAACTTGGTCTCAAATTCTAGCTTAATTCTAATAAGTCTCATTATTATTATTGAAAATTAAAAATTTTGGAAAATACATTTGTAAATAGAATAGGTTTTTTATTCTGTTTACAAATATCCAAATTAGGTAAATTAAATTATAAATTAAATTTTATTTTTATTGAAAAAAAAGAATAAAAAAAAGGACAGAGTTCTTTTTTTATAGTTTAGCTAGAAGAGGAGATTATATGAAAAATTTAACCGATTCTTTCGTTTACTTGGGCCGCTGGCCATCCGCCGGGAGTTTCGGGTTTAATACCGATATTTTAGCAACAA